CAATTGGTCAGAGCACCGCCCTGTCAAGGCGGAAGCTGCGGGTTCGAGCCCCGTCAGTCCCGATGGATCCAAATCCAATAAAAAAATACATCAATATATCTCTCCATTTTCTGTTAAACTGGGTACAAATGGTATAATTTCATTCCCAATGGTATCTTTCTTTTTTTTCTATTTCGTTTCGATTCTTTGTTTGGGTTTTATTTGTAAATCATTTGTAAACAATGGAAGTGGAAAGCGCTTAGATGGTTGTACAAGGAAGGCGGTAGGTTATAGAAAAGACAGAATGACAAAGAATGATAAATCAAAAGAAAGTATTTATTTAAAGTATAAACTAAAGGAATTCTTTTAATTGAATCCGGAATCAAAGTTTGTATTCGGTGTGTGGATAAAGGATCCGCTTATGTTATACTATTCAATTCTCGACGATGAATCGAGTTAATAGCTCAGATATTGTTATTCATGATATGGATACGATTCGATATCATCGAAATGGAATTCATCCCATTGAATTTACAAGCGAAAGGTTTATCATCTCTATGGGATTAAATCCCGAGTTATTGCGAAGTAAAAAAAAAACGAAACGATGAGATTATGGAAGTAAATATTCTCGCATTTATTGCTACTGCACTGTTCATTCTAGTTCCTACTGCTTTCTTGCTTATAATATACGTAAAAACAGTCAGCCAAAGTGATTAAAGTGATTAATTTGAATGAAACTTGACTTCTTAGTTCTTATCAATGATTTAAGAAAAAAAAATTTCAATTTCACTCACGTCTTAAATGAAATGAACGGACTAGAATCAACAGTAACCTATGAGATCCAATAGTAGATAGTATGGTAGAAAGATTCCTATAGGAATCTTTCTACCATACTATCCATTTAAATTATTAAAATGTAGAAAGATACACACCGAATAGGGATCAATCTACAAGATCAATCTACAATATGTATATCTATCTTCATACATGTTAATATCAATTAAATATATGTAATGTACATAGTATCTCAATTCGATTTCTTTGCTTCATCTATTTGATTTTTGTTAATTCCAATCAATCTGAAATAATCGAAAGGCAACTCTTACGATTTTCTACTTTCTAGATCTCTTATTATTTTCAATATGAATCCTGGTATCCATTAAAAAAAAGAATAAAATCAATTAAGGAAAAACAATCTTGGGCATATATTACTAAAAGAAAATAAAGTTAATAAAAAAATAAAAGAAAAAAAAAAAGGATTTGCAGAACGATCTAGAAAAAATCTATAACTATAAAAAAGGTGATACAGTTTGATTCTTCAACTCAATTAGTAGTATCTCTAGAGTCCAAATTAATCCATCATAATTACATTACTCGAAAGGCAACTCTTACGATTTTCTACTTTCTAGATCTCTTATTATTTTCAATATGAATCCTGGTATCCATTAAAAAAAAGAATAAAATCAATTAAGGAAAAACAATCTTGGGCATATATTACTAAAAGAAAATAAAGTTAATAAAAAATAAAAAAAAAAAAAAAAGGCTTTGCAGAACGATCTAGAAAAAATCTATAACTATAAAAAAAGTGATACAGTTTGATTCTTCAACTCAATTAGTAGTATCTCTAGAGTCCACTTCGTCCCCATACTACGAGTGAAAGGGAAAATGTAAAGACTACCATTAAAGCAGCCCAAGCGAGACTTACTATATCCATGTGAATTATGTCCCCTATCTCTATGAATATGAAGGAATTATTCCATTATTGTTTACTAATAATAGTGGAATCACTGGTGCAGAGTCAAAAAAAGTATTCTGACCCAAGACCTTTGCTGAAAGACTCCCATAAATCCACTTCTAACAAGTTCTTATATGATTTCTAGTGGAATCGGGAAACATTAAACAAGATACGCAGTCACGTCTTTCTTTGGAAGTCTCAAAGGGAATGTTACTAATATGTAGGAATAAGAAGACCCGTTCTCTTTTTTTGTGGACCTTCATTATCATTAAGTATCATTATCATTAAGTAAAAAGGAAAAGCCAATTATTCATCTAATCGAATATTGATTGAATGCCCGTGCACTCAGAGACTTTCATGAGTCTGTATACTTTGTATATAAAGTATCTTCTGCCCCTTCTATAACTATTAATTAGATTCCCCCCTTGGCTATCCAATCTAATTCAAGACCCAATAAGTAGACACTACATTAGTAGTGGAAAGAGATCCGTAACTCTTGATTTGATATGATAGCCCTTCCACTACTAGAATCTTCCCTTGAATCCTAGATGCTCCGATTTACTTAAAGAACATAATCCCAGCTGTTTAGAATCAAGAAAGCCTCAAGAGTCTTTTTCCTACGTGTGTTTTGCTGAGAAAAGTTCGGCGAGGTATACCAACAAAGCAGAATACAGTATTTCGAATCTTGTCTTTCGTTAATCAGGCGACACCCAGATTTGAACTGGGGAAAAAGGATTTGCAGTCCCCCACCTTACCGCTCGGCCATGCCGCCAAAACGATACAAAATATATGCGAATCTTCCCCCTTTGCTTGTTTTGTTTGGGGGGATTACTAAATGTCTTTTTTTTTATTGTACTTCCGTCTGAAATCTTGTTTGCCTTAATTCCTTGCCTAAAAGAATTATGTCCTTTTTTTTGGAGTAGACCTATCCCTTCAATTGATTTTATAGTATCTCAAAACACCCAATATCGAAATCCCTCTCTTTTCTATTGAAAAACAAAATGTGTATTTTCAATCACAAAAGCCAAAATTCAGGACAAATTGGAACCATTAACTATTGACTGTAAATTTCTGAACGACTCTTGGATTTCAATCTCAAATTGTGTTTCCCTAATGCTATAAGAAAATCCGAATGGATACATAACTAATCAGTATTGATTTTTTTTCAAAAAAAAAAAATCCTTCTGAATTTCAATTATAACAGCAATTATGAGTATATGTAAACCCCAAACACCGCAAGTTGTCACACAGTTCTCTTATCGGGTATCTTATCCGTATATGATGAGGATGCCCGTTTATAGGGAATTAGCAGGAAATTGTCGTACTGCAATTTAAATTTAGATTGAAGAGAAAGGCGAAATTTTGATAGAGCACGACATGTGCTGTAGAACTATGCAATAGGGGGGAGCGAGGTATATATAGATAGCTAGATCGGCACGGGTTTACTAAATACAAGACTTCTTACGCACTTCAATCGTATTTTCAAAATTCGACTAAAAAAAGAAAAAAAAGAGTTTTCTGCAAATCATTTTTTGAACAATAGAATCCACGAACACGAAAAAGTTAAGTGCTAAAAAAAATTCACTTTCTACTGTCTATTGTTATATTGTTTCTGATTATTATGTCTTTATCTCAGCGACTAGATCAAATCCCAAATCCATTTTTTTTTCTGGTATCCAATCGGATTAGAATATGTAATATCATAATAATGGTATAAATTGAATTCCTTTTTTTTGATATTCTATACAAAACTCTGTAAGTCTAAGTGGAATTTATCAATCCCTTTCCATTTGTATCTGTCTCTTAGAAATTCCAATTTAATTAAGTCTAAAATCGTCTTTTTTCCTCCGTTCATACGTATTTCATGCATTCCATCTATATGGAATTGGGTAAAATTTCATGTGATTCAGTAAACAGAATCAAATTCCATCATTGCTAGATCGATTCATATGATTCAATGCAGAATGAAAAACGAATGGGATTTTTTGATAAATGGGAACTTCAAAATGCTCGGAGATGGAAATACGGAAATGTCTACAATACCTGGCTTTAATCAGATACAATTTGAAGGATTTTGTAGGTTCATTGATCAGGGCTAAACAGAAGAACTTTATAAGTTTCCAAAAATTGAAGATACAGATCAAGAAATTGAATTTCAATTATTTGTGGAAACATATCAATTGGAAGAACCCTTGCCAAAAGAAAGAGATGCTGTATATGAATCACTCACGTATTCTTCCGAATTATATGTATCCGCAGGATAAATTTGGAAAAGCAGAGCGGATATGCAAGAACAAACTATTTTTATTGGAAACATTCCTCAAATCAATTCCTTGGGAACTTTTATTGAAAATGGAATATACAGAATTGTCAAAAATCAAATATTGCAAAGCCCCGGTATCTATTACCGGTCAGAATTGGACCATAATGGGCTTTCGGTCTATGCGGGTACCAAAATATCAGATTGGGGAGGAAGATTACAATTACAGATTGATAGAAAAGCAAGGATATGGGCTCGTGAGAGTAGGAAACAGAAAATATCTATTCTACTTCTATCATCAGCTATGGGTTCGAATCTGGGAGAAATTCAAGAGAATATTTGCTACCCCGAAATTCTCTTGTCTTTCCAAACTGATAAGGAGAAAAAAAGAATTGGTTCAAAAGAAAATGCCATTTTGGAGTTTTATCAACAATTTGCTTGTGTACGCGGAGATCCGGTATTTTCTGAATCCTTATGTAAAGAATTACAAAAGAAATTTTTTCACCAAAGATGTGAATTCGGAAAGATTGGTCGACGAAACATCAACCAGAGGTTGTATCTTAATATACCTCAGAACAATACATTTTTGTTACCGCGAGATGTATAAGCAGCTGCGGATCATTTGGTTGGACTGGAATTTGGAATGGGTACACTTGACGATATGCATCATTTGCAAAATAAACGTATTCGGTCTGAAGCGGATCTCTTACAAGATCAATTTGGATTGGCCCTGGTTCGGTAAGAAAATGAGATTAGAGGAACTATATGCGGAGCAATTAGGCATAAATAGATGCCGACTCCTCAAAATTTGGAAACGTCAACTCCATAAACAACCACTTATGATTCTTTTTTCGGATTACACCCATTATCTCAAGTTTTGGATCGAACTAATCCATAGACACAAATTGTTCATGGGAGAAAATCGAGTTATTTGGGCCCTGGAGGATTGTCAGGACGAACTGCTAGTTTTCGGATACGCGATATCCACCCTAGTCACTATGGACGCATTTGCCCAATTGACACGTC